TCAAAATTCTCTGTTTTCGATTATCTAATAAATCACTTAATGAAAGTAGATTATCTTCTCATTCATTTCCAAAATTCCATGATCTCTTCCCGAACCAAACATGAATCTTTCAATTCATTTGGCTCTCACGCTCACTTACTTGCGGGGCCTTCCCATATCTCTTTTTTATTTATGGAATGAGCATATCCTCTCTTCTCTGTTCGGATTCCCAAATATGGAAAGGGATCGTTGATCCAAGACCAGAATATTCGGAGGACTCTTCCGACCAGACAAAAAATCTGTAATTATCGGCAAAGTTGTTTCTTTTTCTTCAAATCCAAAAATTCCGCTTACTTTATACATAGGTCGTCAATTCCGCATTGGATAAAAAGGGATGGGATTCCCATTTTTCCAGTTCCAGTAAAGGGTTCAAATCATTTTATCCATATGAGTGTTCTATATCGGATAAAATGCAACTATTCATTTTGAAACCATCTCCATACTAACATAGCGGTAGAAAGAGCACCCATGTTGCGCCCAGACTTCAAACAATTTAGCTTTAACCATGTTTAGGTTCCCCTATTATTGGTTAATAGAGAATCAAAGTTTATTTACCAATGAATCACGAAAGGCTATGGTTCGTACATATGATTTCTTAATCTATTCAGAAGTAATTCGCGAGATCGTGCACCCTTCTTTCCTAGTGATTAAAGAATAAAGTGCAGCTGGTTAGATCCAGCTTATTCTTGAAATAAACAACTCGCACACACTCCCTTTCCAAAAAAAATCAATACACCCAGGACTACACTTAGATTTATTGGATTTGTTGCTAAAATATCGGTATTAAACCCGAAACTCCCGGCGGATGGCCAGTGACCCAAGGAAACGAAAGAATCGGTTACATTTTTCATAGGATCTCCTCTTATAAATAGGACTCAATTGAACAGAGTTCTTTTTTTATTACTTCGCCCCTTTTGCTTTACTTTTTTTATTCTATTCATTTTTTTTTTTTTTTTTATGATTCTTTCGATTTTCTTATTTGTCCCCCCCCCCCAAAAAAAAAAAAGAAAATACTTATTTAGAATTAGGTCCCAGGTCTCATATCCATTGTGAAATACCTCGTTCGTTGGTTGAAACGCTTAGCTTACTAAAAAGGGAGGGGTTTACATTGGATTGTACCGAGAACGGGAAGGAAGAAAGCGAGTGGATCCGTGAATTCCTGATTCTCAAATGAGTCCTTCCCACGGGGTATTATCTCAACGAATAAGTTAAAGTTATTGTAGGAGTGAAATCTTGAAATAATTCGAAAAATAAAATAAAGCAACAAATCCAAGGTAATAAAATAAGAAAGACAAAATAAAGACTTTCACATTTCTAGGATTAAACAAAGGGATTTGCAAATAAAAGGGCTAATGCCACGACCAGTCCATAAATTGTTAAAGCTTCCATAAAAGCCAGACTAAGCAATAAAGTACCTCGTATTTTACCCTCTGCTTCTGGCTGTCTCGCGATACCTTCTACGGCTTGGCCCGCAGCAGTGCCTTGACCAACTCCAGGTCCAATAGAAGCCAGCCCTACAGCCAATCCAGCAGCAATAACGGAAGCGGCAGAAATCAGTGGATTCATGGTAAGCTCCTCGTATAAAAATAAAGAAATGGTTAATGATACAAGCAATCAAGGAATGATGACTTATTATTCCGAAGATCCATCCAGCCGAACGAACTAGGAACTCTAAATTAAAGTAATGAGATTATTGAATGAGCAGAACTGCTTAGATCTCGCGTTTTCGTTCCTGTCCATGGAGTCTTTATCAATCCATAAGGACCTAGTTCTTCCATTTCATTTATTTGTTCCGAACCATTCTTTCAATTCTGCACTCTTTATCTTCTATATGCTTATGCTTGATTTCATCTGTTTATTCATTCGGCCCCGACGAAACAGAAGGACTTCTATTGTTATTGTAATTCCTATCTAAACTCACGGTGGGTTAGGAAAGGAAAGTCAATAAGATATATGAATAGTATAGTTCATATATAACTAGTAAATATCACATATACATGGCTTTCTTCCATAACGTAAACAAAAAATGCACATCTTATATTATATTCAAACCCGATTCTAGAAGAATTCTTTGAAAATACAGACAGAAGAATGGGCTTCTAGGCATTAAATTCCATATACCCTGTTCGGTCCCACCCCTAACCCCCCCTTTTTATGAGTCTAGTTTGTAAATTATTTATTGGTTTCCTTTTATTATTATACCGCATTAATACAAGCATGAATACAAACGGACGAATTCGTTAGTCTGGGTCCTTACATATCAATACAATATTTGAGATCCAATTGCATGCAATTCATTCGAATTTTGATCAATCCTTGAGTTGAATGAAATCAAATATTTGAGGTATGACACGGATGAGTCAAACATAAATATTCAATATTAGGAAAACTCTTTTTTCGATCTTGTTCCTTTTTGACAATCGAATTCCATAATAGAATATCGTAATCTTTTTGACTACTACTCTTCTATACCCTATAGTTATTGTATCTATCTATATCGGTTACAAAATAGCTTATCTTAACCGCCCATTTTTGAAAGATCGTCAATGATGACCCTCCATGGATTCCCCTATATAAGCCGCAGCTAAAGTTGCGAAAATTAGAGCTTGAATACCACTTGTAAATAATCCAAGGAACATGACAGGTATAGGAACTACTGAAGGTACTAAAGAAACAAGAACAACAACGACTAATTCATCCGCCAATATATTACCAAAAAGTCGAAAACTAAGTGATAAGGGTTTTGTGAAATCTTCTAGGATGTTAATTGGTAAAAGGATTGGAGTTGGTTGAATATATTTACCGAAATAACCCAATCCTTTTTTTGTAAGACCTGCATAGAAATATGCTACGGACGTGGGTAAAGCTAAAGCAACAGTAGTATTTATATCATTCGTGGGTGCGGCTAACTCCCCATGAGGTAACTGTATGATTTTCCAAGGTAAAAGAGCCCCGGACCAGTTGGAAACAAAAATAAATAAGAACATAGTTCCAATAAAAGGAACCCAAGGACCATACCCTTCTCCAATTTGGGTTTTGCTCAAGTCTCGAATGAATTCAAGGACATATTCGAAAAAATTCTGACCGTCGGTCGGAATGGTTTGTGGATTCCGAACAGCGATAGTCGCGGAACCTAATAAGATAGCAATTACGAACCAAGAAGTAATAAGTACTTGGGCATGTACTTGGAAACCTCCTATTTGCCAATAGAAATGTTGGCCTACTTCTACACCGGATATATCGTATAACCCTTTTAGTGTGTTGATGGAACATGGTAGAACATTCATATTGCCCTCTGACAGAAAAAGAACTTAAAAAGGAATTATTTTGATTCAACCATCTCTTTATCGATTCGCCTACCTTAAATTCATTGAATTGTTCGGATACCCAGTCATTTTTATCTCTTTTTTGATATTCAGGATATCGTAACCGATTCCATAAATCTATGGAATTCGCGAAGTAATTGACTTATCGTATTATTGCTCAACGATTTCTTATATAGCTAGAACGACCTTCACAAATTGCGGATACTAATTTGTTAAGAATTAATCGAATTGAAGCTCTAGCGTCATCATTGGCTGGAATCGAAATATCTGCAAGATCTGGGTCACAATTTGTATCGATTAAACAAATTGTTGGAATTCCCAAAGTGACACATTCTCGAAGAGCCGTATATTCTTCTTGCTGATCAACGACGATTACAATATCAGGCAACCCCTCCATATATTTGATGCCGCCCAGGTATGTTTGCAAATGAGATAATTGTCTTTTCAACATTGCTGCCTCTCTTTTCGGAAGACGTTTGAGTCTTCCCGCCTTTTGTTCCGCTCTCAAGTCATTAAACTTACGAAGTCTTGTTTCCGTAGTGGACCAATTCGTTGACATACCACCAAGCCATTTTTTATTAACATAATGACATCGAGCCCTTATTGCGGCCGATGCTACTAAATCGGCCGCTTTCTTTTTTGTACCAACGATTAAGAATTGTTTTTTCCGCCTTGCTGCCTCAAAAACTAAATCACAAGCTTCTGATAAAAAACGAGCAGTTCTAGTAAGGTTTGTAATATGAATACCTTTACGCTTTGCAGAGATGTAAGGTGCCATTCTAGGATTCCACTTCTTAGTACCATGACCAAAATGAACTCCTGCTTCCATCATCTCTTCCAAATGGATGTTCCAATACCTTCTTGTCATTTCTCCCCCCACTTCCTCTTTTTTTAAGACGAGGTACCCTGAAATAAAAAATTGTTCCGATGGAACCTTTCTACCGGAGATTGAATGATGATACACGGTCCAAGCCATTAATTCCTTTCTATTCATTATTTTTTTTTTTTTTACAAAAGAACGGACCCGCTAGTTAAAATGAAATTATAAAGAAAGAATGAATCTGCTCTTAGGAATCCGTAAATCCTGTAAATTCTTGTTTTGTAAATGATTGTTCTGATGTATCGTGAAATTTTGGGGGGGTGCAAGAATCAAATAATTCTTTGTGGTGGAACAAAATATCTCCCATGTCCCCCTCGAATAGATTCTTCTTTTCGATCTCCAAAGAAATGTTGTTGTGTTGACTTAAACGGTGCACTAATCCTTTGAATCCGGTACCAACGGGTACCATACCCCCCAGAACAACATTCTCTTTCAGGCCTTTCAACCAATCGATACGACCTCGTAGAGCGGCTTTTGCTAAAACCCGAGCCGTTTCTTGAAAACTCGCTTCAGATATGAAACTTTGAGTATTCAGCGACGCCCTCGTTATTCCCAATAAGGCGGCTCGGTAACAGATCGCTTCTTCCAAAGCGCGCCCCGTTCGTTCCGCGCGCAACAATCCAATTAATTCGCCAGGTGAAAAAACATTCGACATTCCATCTTCTGAAACCAACACTTTTGATGTTATTTGACGTACAATAATTTCTATATGCCTATTATGTATCTGCACTCCCTGGGATCGATAAACCTTTTGAATCTTATTAACCAAAGATATACGACTTTGCGCTATGGTTAGCTCAGCGCCAATCAGGAATCCCCAAGGAATCCCAAGAATTCTTGTTATACGTTCCCTCCAACCTTCAACCCGTTTTTCTAAGTTCATTGATATTGAATCAATCGAACGAACCTCTAACACCTGTTCTACTTTTGGAAGACCTTGCGTTATATCACTAGATCTCGATTTTTCATATAGAAATGTAACTAATGTATTTCCTTCGTAAAGGATTTCCCCATAATGGCCATGCACGGTTGCTCCTGGAGTAGCCAAATAGGGCTTTGCGGATCTTATTACTAAAGAGTCAACATGAACAATTAAAACCTGCCCCGACTTTAGATAGGGCCCATATTTAGACATACATACATTTTCACAAAAAAACTGTCCAAGGCTTATTATTGTCGATGTTTCTTCACAATAATCGTGATGGAGAAAAGACCAATTCCAATTGAATGGATTCAAAATCATGTTACTGCATGGATCGGGATTATAAATCCGCCCCCTTTCATCCATTAAATAATATTTAAGTATTTGGAAAGTCTGTTTTAAATTGTCAAGCAGCAAATGTTTATTTATCAAGATCTGATTATGAGTTATTAAATAGGAAAATGAAAAAAAATTCCTAATTTTAGGGACAATTCCTAAGGGACCCAACGAATTCCTAATTGTTGTAAGTCGCGTATCGCTTTTATTTGATTTTTTTCTCACACTGTTGTTATATTTCAAAGCGTTGAATGGACCGATTCGGGAACAATTAGATGATGACAAAGTTATCAAAGATTGGCATTCCTTATTTCTATTCAACAACGTACGAATAGTTCCTTGATGACGGGTAAATGATTGTTTAATCCTTGCCTTGGAATAAAAAGGATGGAGATGGGTGCGATCTGATCCATTAGTGGGGATCCATCCCGAACCTGCCGGATCATTCCTTTTTCTGGTATACGAAATAGAGGACTTGACTAAGTCCATTCTTATGAAATCTCGAATCAGATCATTTACCCTTACCTCAACAAAGGACGCATGAACCTCCTCTATAGAAGAATCTTTTTTGTCTTGGTCCCAATTCAATACTAAACAAGTTCGAACTAATTGAATATTTGTGTGAGAAATTCCGCGAATGGGTTTGCCATTTCCATAAAGGATATAATTGACAACTCGAAGTTGCACATTATCCCTTTCCTGCAAGGGATCGCGGGGAAAAAGCGTTGCTAAATTTATCCCGCCCGCTGTTTCATATGTGACTACGGGTCGAACTAAAACAAAATACTTTTTTTTTGTAGGTGTGATCCGTTGGGCATAGATCCAATTTTTCAAATTTTTAGATTTAGATTCCTTAGAATTTTTTTTTCTCGTTCCCGGTGGTATTAAGATGCCGCTGTGCCAGGATATCGTATCTGTCTCTGCAGGAAAATGGATATCCCCAGAAAATATTTTTAGTTCAATCTTTTTTTTTTTTTTCTCCACTCGGACCAATCCACCTACCCGGCTTCTTATATTGAAAGTAATTCGTGTATCTACTCCAATGATACTATTGTTCCGTACCATTATGGAAGAGGATCCGGGTAATATATGCACTTCCTCGGGAATGAAAAAAAATCGATCCATTTTCATTTGGCATTTTGGCCACAATTCTTTTGTTCTTCGATACTCAATCAAATCCTCGTTTTTGACGATTGAATCCACCTCTAGAGTCCCGTATTTAGTAATTCCGGAACTCTTTCTTCTGTATCGGGGATCGTCGAAATAAGCAAGAATACTATTTCTACGGAAAATGCCGTTTATGGGTATTTCAATCGAGATACCCGAGCGGGATATTTGTTCTTTTTTTTCTTGATTCGATTGTAATGGAATGATTAATCTATTTCTTCGCCTCTTTGCCAATAAATCGGAATTATCGTCGAGAATGGCAGGATATATGAAATTATACTGGCCGTTACATAGGATTCGATCAGGTCCGGAATAATCAAGAGACCCCTCCCCCTTTTTACCATAAGGATCCAACCTAAACAATTTGTGTATCACTTGATCCTTCGTCACTGAAAGATTAGAAATAGATTTTCGTTCGGCAGAAAGAGAATGAATATTTATTTGATCTTGATCCTTGTAGAGCGAAAGGGGCGCTATACTGGATCTGTATGGAACTCCTGCTAATATCCACAAATGCCCTGTTTTTGGTAAGAGATGAACATTACCATATGTATATTCGGGTGCATGGTATACAGCGGTACTCCAGTGCATTTCTCCCTCTGAGTCAGAATAAATATGTTTTCGAACCCTCTCTTTAAAATTTAAGGTAGATGCTTCCGCGCGAATCTCAGCAATCACTTGTTCTGATTCTACATATTGATCATTTTTAACTAAAATAAAACTTTGGGGTGGAATATTTACATGATGTAGAATATCTTGACCCTCAATAGTTACATATAGATCTATATAACATAGAAAAGCAGGATATCCATGACGCGTACGTGTGGGAT